AGATGTTAATATGTCTATGACAAGGGCTATAGCTCAGTTAGGTAGAGCACCTCGTTTACACGCGCGCCAATGCTTTTTCAGAGGAGTCCATCATGCAATCAACAGAATTGATCTTATTGAGAAATCGATGTCTTACTCCATGGATTCGAGGGAACAAGAGAACAATAGCCTGACAAATATTTTGTTCGGTCCGATTCAGGTGCCAATTCAGGTACCAAATAGAACCCATCATTGGTTTGATCATTGATAAGGTGAAGTCCCTTCAATGCTAGGCATAATGAGGATAAGGACCTCAAAATAACCTCTTTTCGTCCTATGAACTTTAAGGTGTATGAAGTATCATATTTGACTCTTGGGGCGGATTGATAGAGACTCCATTTAACTTAGGTTGATCTAGGCCGGAGGCAGACCTACGTCAGGGTAACCCTTCTTTGAAACACTTTGGTATTGCTCCCGGATCAGAATTCAAATAATGAATCCGAGCGCATGGAGCCATCTCGTTATCTTCCTGTCAAGAAAAAATATGGTGGACTAGCCGATCTTTTTATCAGTTAATGAAAGAGCCCAATGCAAAAAAAAAAAACGCACGTTGGGTCTTTGGAACAGTTCGAATCATTTCGATAATAATAAGTTTGATCTGTTTTACCGAGAAGGTCTACGGTTCGAGTCCGTATAGCCCTATACATTTTTGTATTCATTTCCTAATTAGTGCGTGTGACCGGCCGGTTGATTGTTCCATAGAAATGGAATCATTCCCACAGGATCACGGAGATCCCTCGGGGCTTGAAAACGATAATTTATTCCAATGGATCCAATCGGATCGGTATTTTCAAATCTCGGATAAACAAACCCATTCTTCTTCATTAATCTTCGTCTGTGAATGACATACGGCCTTTTTCCTCTTTTATTTGTCCATGATCCAAGATTTAGTGATACACCTTTGCTTTGGTATACCCAAGTCAATTTATGAAGTAAAAATCATAACATGAGCCTGGCTCAAGAAAAACTCCAACCTGACCCAACCAAATCAAATCCAAATTCAATCTAATAGTAAGTCACATTATCTAGAACCTATTCTCGTTCTTGTATTTGTAGAAAAGCCAGAGTTTCAAAAACGAAGCTCTTTGGTAAGTTTCATTGTACAATAGGCTTTTCTTCGTATAACCGGCTTAGCAAAGCAAGTAGTCATTTTTCTGTACAATACTTAAACTTATAACTTATTTTTTTTTATTCCAATCTACCCAATCCAATTTGTTCATCATTCCAATTCTACCAATGCAGACTTTATCTAAAAAGATTAGGGCCCATTTGAACTTGGATGAGTTAGGAATCCCCCGACGTATCGCCTTTTGGCAGAACAACAATCCCAATTCATTGTTTTAGAGACAATGAATTGGTCCTAAATGTATCAACGCACCCTCTTCTATTTCTATGTTCTATGAGTTGGTTTTGGGATGGGGAGATTTTGTCTATCGAATCGTTCGACAACGCATGATTCCATTCGAAGTATCTTCTGTAAATCATTTACGATTCAGCCGACTCTACCATTAAACTATGCCCCTTTTTTTAGGTTTGCTTCAAAAGAAACGTTTTTTGTTGTCACGAAACCTAACTCGTTGGTTGGTCCTGCTAGGTGTTATTATTACATTAAATAAATAAGTATTTCGAGTCATTCCAAATCACGATCTTTAGTCCTAGAAATGGGTCTGAAATGATTCTTTCAAGACTTCTAACTCGGGGGTAAAGCCGGGGCCGGGGTAGTACAGGTCCAAAGTTTCCTAATTTGGGTATAGGAACCCATGAGTTTTTATATGTAAGGGTTCCTCACAATTCAATGGATTGAATCAAATCAATTAAGTATAAATCTGGGACAGGGAGAGAGAATCGAATCGGTCGATGCATTCTGTTTTCGTATCCGTATCAAATCAATAGAAACAATAATCCTCTATCCGGATCTTAATGAAAAGAATACACCAACACAGCCACGTAGAATATACCATAAATCCCGAGATGGAAATTCCTAGAAATTCTATTACATCTGACTACTGACTATATTCTAAATCACTAAGAAAAAAAAAAAAAAAAAGAGAGAGAGAGAAAAAATGGGCCAGACCTCCTCTTTGGCTCTATTATATTAATAGAATATTGAAATTTTTTATGTTTAATATTTCATTTAATCTTATTTGAATAATATTGTTTGAATATTATTTCAATTTCAATTCATATTATTTAAAATAGTCTTTAAAAAAAATTCCTTAATTCCTTTTTTTGTTTGATAGAAAACCCGAGGCAAGGTAGGAGAGAGTTTGATTTGTATAATAGCATTATATGTCTACACCATATCTAAATAGAATCGAAGTAAGTGTAAGTGGGATTCCGTTGGATGAATCTTGAGACGATACATGACCCACAACAAGTAAACAAACGAAACTATGTGGTTTGATCAAAATTGTTGTTTCGACTAATGCAGTTTTGGATGAATTGAGAATTCCAATTTGAA